GTAATAAATACCGGGGCTTTGCAATATTTGATTGATTACAATTCTGTATATTCCACTTACTAGAGAGGTTCCCAGGGAATTCATTAGAGGAATATTTCCAATAAATACGGTTTGTTCTTGCATATCTCTACCGGTTTTCCAAATTAATCCCGCGGATACATATAATTCAGAAGAGTATGTGAGTGATTCATACACAGCATCTCTTTCTTTTATCAAGGGCTCTGCCAATTGATATGTTGCCACAAATAATTGAAATTCAATTTCTTGATCTGTATCTTCAATTTTTGGAAACTTATGAAGTTCTTCCATCAAGCCTTGATCAATGAACCTACAAAATCCGTCAAATTGTATCTGACTAAACCCTGGTATTGTATACATTCCCTCATTTCCATCCCGGAACATCTTAAGTTTTCCGTTTATCGAAAAAATCCAACTATTGGCTCACTCTTCGTTGAACCATATAGATTGATCTAGCAACGATGGAATGTATATTTTGCTCATTTGAACAACATGAAATTTTATCCAACCCCATATACATATATATATGTACTAAATACGTATGAACGGAGGAATAAAAAAAAAATGTGACTCAAATTCGAATTTGCGACAGATACAAATGGAAATGAATTGATAAAACATTCCTGGAAACAAAATTCTGCCACTTAGACTTATGGAGTCTTGTATAGAATATCAAAATAGATCCAATTTCTACCTTATGATATTACGATCAGATTGGGTACCATAAATGGATTCGGAATTGAATCTGTTCTCTATGAGTGAGATAAAGACAGAATAATCAGGAACCGTCTAGAGTTGACTTTGATTTTAGCACTTAATTTATTTCATCGATTCCGTTGTTCAAAAAACGATTCGCAGAGAGAAAAGATATTTCTACCCGTTTGTTAATTAGTAGAATACGATTGAAGTGCGTAAGAGAAGTCATATTTATTAAGTACATGCAGATATAACTATCTAGCTATCCGTATATCCTATCTTTTATCGAAGTTCCCTTGAGGCAACATAGGTCGTGCTATATCCAAATTTCGATTTTATATTCAATATATTCAATGAAAAATGCAAGCACGACGATTTCCTAATAGGAATATGTAGATAAGATACCTGACTAGGTATCCGTGTAAGAATTTCTGTTCTGGGGTTTACATATACACATAATTGTTGTTATAATTGAAATTGAAAAGGATTAATTATGGAAAAGAATTGAGACTGATTAGTCGTATATCAATTTGATCTCCTTATGTCATTAAGGAAACCAAATTGGAGATCAAAATCCAAGAACCATTCATGAATTCACAGTCATTAATGCTTCCAATTTGCTCTGAATTTTGGATTCTGTGACTGGAAATCCATTTTTCTCTTTCAATAGAAAAAAAGGGGAAAGCTTTTATTTAGGTGTTGTGTGTTTTGAAATACAATCAATCTAAGAGAACAACAGGACCCAATCAAAAAAAAGAAATGGTTCAGCAATTCCCCAGAATATTTCCATCTATATCTATTTTGTATCGTTTTGGCGGCATGGCCGAGTGGTAAGGCGGGGGACTGCAAATCCTTTCTCCCCAGTTCAAATCCGGGTGTCGCCTGATTAACAAAAGACTCGGAATTTCTTACCCTACTAAACTAATAGAACTCACAAAATTCTTGCCTGGCAGAAGCAGAGGTAAGGGGCGGGGACTGTCGATACCCAATTTTAAGAATCGGGGGGTTGACTTTCAATTATTTCTTCAAAAATCGGGGTGTGACCCAAACCTGTACCATACCAATATGAATTACCAATATAAATAAAGAAATACTCACTTAATTACGGATTCCTGATGCGTTCAGGCCATTGATTTGATTTATCAATCGAATCAAATCCATAGTAAGATTCAATTGTGAGATTCAGAACTACGAAAGTCAGGGACCGTAAATCCGTGTATCCAAAAGAAGGTTCCTAAGAGACTGTAAATCCTTGCTCCTAGGATCCAAGAAGGGGTTATAGGAAGGACTATAAATACTTCCTAATTACCTTACCCTACTAGTGTTTACTGACTGAGTCTTGAAGTAGATTGGGTAGGCTGGGGGGGAATCCAATTAGGAGTTGTGGAAAGAACTGAAGATACTTTGTATCCATACAAACTCATGAGAGTCTCTGAGTGCTCAGGTTTTCAATTAATATTGTATGGGTGATTGGCTTTTATAGAATAAAAGTGGAAAAAAGTGCTTTCGTTGGGGTAACCCCGCTAAGAATGTAATCCAAGAATGGAATAGGGTGTCTTCCAATTGTTTCACATTTCACAGAAGTAGAGACAGTAAGGCTTAGATGGGAAATTAGGAGTATGTGATAGATAGTTATATATCTTGATGGTATATTTTTTTTTTTCTGCTTTTTGTTTATGAAAGGCAACAGTAGGTCTTACTATTCCTACATATTCCATTAGTCACATTCCCTTGAGACTTCCAAGGGGCAACTGTGTATCTTGCTTGTACTTAGTGCTTTCCGATT